TCTAACTGATTCCTTGGTTCGGACCGAAGAAGTAATGTCACTCGATTATTATCAAACTGACTGCAATCTTTTTCTGTCCGTGAGGATCCCAACAGAGCGCCTTCTAGTTCTAATAGGCCATGAACTAAATCAGAATCATTCTCAGCGAATCTATAAGAAGCGATCCAATTATTTTCATCAGGTCCGGGTGAAGACCAAAGATCTTGAGCGACCAATCCGGCAGAACAATTCAAAAGATAAAGAAGTATCGTTAATTTCTTCATGCTCGTTCCAAGTTCGAAGTACCATTTGTACAAATAAGAATCCCCTTCTTTACATGATTTCTTCTTCATATAGATAGATATAGGATCTACGGGGCAATTACTTAGAAGTACATTTTGTGCAACAGCCCTTCCTATCTGATAGAAAAGGATCCCATGATCCTGAACCGATATTACCTGGGATCGCAAATCCCAAGTTTGTCTATGAAGAGCTGATCTAATTGTATTAGTTTCTATAATTGATTTCTTCTGTGTAATACTAATGGATAGGGCCTCATTGATAAGTGCTGCAAGATCTCGTGCATTGGAACCCATGGTTATGGACCCGAATCCGTTAGTATGGAACATTTTCTTTTCCAAGTGAAACCCTTTAGTATATGAAAGAATGAAAAAGTGCTTTCGTTGTTGTTGAATAAGAAGCCTTCGTATCTTAATGCATGTATTTAATTTATTCGGAGCTATTAGAGCGGGATCCACTTTTTGGGGAATATGAGTCGAACCAATAACAAGAATATTTCTAGTGGAATATCTTTCACAATCTCTGGAGAGATAGTTCTGTAATAGACCGAAGGATCTGTAATTCACATACAGATCATGAATGTTTGGAATCCATATTATGCAAGGAGACATTTCTCTTGCTAATGCGAATCGAAAGGTGATATCGATATAAAATCCGTATATACTCGGCGGCATATCCATAGTTAGCACATTCGTCATATCTAGCAGCTCCGTATCAAGATCAAGGTCATCATCAATATCGTCACTATCATCAATATCGATATCGTCACGATAATCACTATCGTCACTATCACTATCACTATCATCAATAAAAAAACCTTCAGGCTTGTAATACGAATAAGGAAAGTTGTTCGGAAATATCGTAATGAAAGGAACATGGGAGTTTGTCGCTAGGTATTTGACCAAATAGGATCGTCCAGTTCCTATAGAACCTATCACTAAAATACCCCTAGAAGGGGATAGGGCTAAACGGAGCGAGAAGGGTTTTCCATGAGATGGGAAATGAAAACTATTAGTCCCACACGGGGTTTGTGAATAAGTGATTGTCTGATAATGAGCAAGGAATATCCGTCTTTCTGCTAAACAGGATCTATTGAACTCATAATTCATTAGATATTTTTTATGAATGTCAACTAAGTATCGTAAGTAAATTGATCCCGGTTGTTCAATCATTTGATAACCAGAGTCATTCTTTGATAAATGATCACTATGAGTCAGACTCAATAGAATTTGATCAATCCTTTTTTCTTTTTCTGTCGTTAAGGTGGAGAACTGAACCAAGAATTCTCTTTCTTCATCATCAACCAAATCACTGTTCGCGACCCAGGATTCTATTTTCTCATCAATCCAATCACCGTTCACCCCTTTTCTTTTTCTTATCAATGAATAGATCTCTTTACTTGTACGACTTAGATGTCTCGTATTTCTCGAAAAAGCGATTCGATTGATGGGATTTTGTATGATACTTCTGAGATCGATGAGATTGATATTCAAATATTTCTTCTTAGAACGTATTGATTTGACCCCATAAGCGGAACCACCAACCAATAGCATGTTGCCACCAGAAGCAGAAACCCGTATTTCTTCCAGAAAATCTCCTAATTGTTCCAGAGCAACTAGAAAGAGATTCTTTAACCAGAAAGAATTCAGTTCAGATTCAGATGTAGGATACCTATCCAAAAGTTTTCGCAACTCAATCATGTATGATGGAATCATCAAAGATTTGATCTTTTCTAACTCTGTCTGTAACTCACTAGAGGCTCGGGAAACAAAGAGAAGATGTATGCGAACGAGATATCCAGCAACAAGAAGAAGGAAAAGGATTGAATAGAGGAACTCCCGAGCATTTGTTAATCTCAGATGTGTCCATATCAATGGAACGGGTGACTCATTATTTCGATGAATCGTTTCTTCGGACAGAAGGAGATTCTGTAAACACTTACTCGAAATCTCACTTATCAGACTCGAAATCTTACTTTTCAGAGTCAGAGTCCATTGTGGAAGAATCTTCTGAGGAATTGGCCGTGATATATCTGATACATGCATAATATCTCTCAAAAAGGATACAAATTTGTGCCTGCTACTTAGTATCCTTAGTATCGGCAATGGTTCTGAAAAAATCTCTAAAAGGGTGGTGAAATTTAGATATTTCCACCCTGTCGAAGTAAGGAACCATGGCATATATGTTTGGAAGAGATTCCATTTTGAGAGATTGAAAAGAG